GTTTTTAAGTACTCCACATAGATCATTGTTTCCATTTTTTTAGATTACTGAGAATCATCAGTACATTTTTGTTTTTGTTGCAATTTGACATTAGTATAAACAATGAAAAAGAACACTTAGTTCGAAAAGTCAAAACAAGCATCTCCCCAGGTAGGACTTGAACCTACGACCAATCGGTTAACAGCCGACCGCTCTACCACTGAGCTACTGAGGAACAATGAGTTCAATCCTAAAAACATTCAAAAAATTTTCAACTTAGAATTAGCCCATAAACTGTTCAAAGAACCAAAAAATTATTGAATGAAAAATGGAAATAACTTTCAGTACACTTTACCCTCTATTATTATATGGAAAAAAGATAACGATAGCAATCCCCTAAATTCTACATCGAAAATCGAAAATTTTTGAGACAAGGGGGAGGCGGTCAACCATCACTATGATCTTCTCCATTGTCCTCCCCGAGATGCTTATTGATCAAGCAAGTTCAACGATGCTACAATCTTAACGATTTGCTAACTCAACTTATTCTCCCGAAGGGCTACAAAGACCTCTTCCGCAAAAAAAAGTATTCTTTTATCCTAAAAGTAAGCAGATCATGGTGAAACGGTCTCAACCTCCTTTACCTATTTTTCCGACTCTTTTCTTTGAATAAAACAAAGCAGATTTTATAACAGTTGGAAATTCTATTCAATCACAAAATCTCTTTCAATCAAATCCCCCTTCATGTTGTAGAGTCTTTGATAGAATACGTATTTTATATGATCTACTCCGGTTTTTTGTTAATCAAGTGGTGAGGAAAAAGTCAGGGAAAAGTCAGGAAAAATCCATATTTACGATTGTATCCTCATTTTGTTTTCGAAAGTTTAAATTTTACTTAATCAATGAATTCAAAAGCTCACAATAACATAAAATATGTTATCATAAATAAATATTATTTAAATAATATAGCTATATAAAAAAAACAAAAACATACAAAAAACTAAAAAGAATAAATAATATGAAAATAGCAGTTTATGGAAAAGGTGGTATAGGGAAATCTACAACTAGTTGTAATATTTCTATTGCATTGGCAAGACGTGGTAAAAAAGTATTACAAATTGGTTGTGATCCGAAACATGATAGTACATTTACTCTTACAGGGTTTTTAATTCCTACAATTATAGATACTTTACAATCAAAAGATTATCATTATGAAGATGTTTGGCCTGAAGATGTAATATATAAAGGTTATGGTGGAGTTGATTGTGTAGAAGCAGGAGGTCCTCCCGCTGGAGCTGGGTGTGGAGGATATGTGGTTGGAGAAACTGTTAAATTACTAAAAGAATTAAATGCTTTTTATGAATATGATATTATTTTATTTGATGTTTTAGGAGATGTAGTGTGTGGTGGTTTTGCTGCTCCATTAAACTATGCAGATTATTGCATTATAATTACAGATAATGGTTTTGATGCTTTATTTGCTGCTAATAGAATAGCAGCTTCAGTAAGAGAAAAAGCTCGCACACATCCTCTTAGATTAGCGGGTTTAGTTGGAAATCGTACATCAAAAAGAGACTTAATTGATAAATATGTTGAAGCGTGTCCAATGCCAGTTTTAGAGGTATTGCCTCTTATTGAAGATATTCGAGTTTCTAGAGTAAAAGGAAAAACATTATTTGAAATGGTAGAATCTCAACCTATTCTTAAATACGTTTGTGATTTTTATTTAAATATAGCAGATCAAATTTTATCTAAACCAGAAGGAGTTGTTCCAAAAGAAGTACCAGATCGAGAATTATTTAGTTTACTTTCTGATTTTTATTTAAATCCTGTAAACAATATAAATGATAAAATTCAAACAAATTTAATGGATTTTATGATAGTTTAAAATTCATTTTTTTTAGTTAAGGAAATATAAAAATATGTCAATCAAAATATCTGAAACTCTCACTTTTGAATGTGAAACAGGTAATTATCATACCTTTTGTCCTATTAGTTGCGTTGCATGGTTATATCAAAAAATTGAAGATAGTTTTTTTTTAGTAGTCGGAACAAAAACGTGTGGTTATTTTTTACAAAATGCTCTTGGAGTTATGATTTTTGCTGAACCTCGTTATGCGATGGCAGAATTAGAAGAAGGAGATATTTCAGCTCAATTGAATGATTATGAAGAGTTAAAACGATTATGTATTCAAATAAAAAAAGATAGAAATCCTAGTGTAATTATTTGGATTGGTACCTGTACAACAGAAATAATTAAAATGGATTTAGAAGGTATGGCACCAAAATTAGAAACAGAAATTGAAATTCCAATTGTTGTTGCAAGAGCAAATGGCTTAGATTATGCTTTTACTCAAGGTGAAGACACTGTTTTAGCAGCTATAGCACATCGTTGTCCCGGACACAATGACAAAAATCAGAAAATTAATGATAAATCTATACAAGAATTTTTTTCTTTTCTTCCTGTTAAAATAAAAGAAAAAACAAATAAGTCTTTTACTGAAAAAAATGAATTTTCTTTAGTTCTTTTTGGTTCTTTACCTTCAACAGTAGCAGCTCAGCTTAGTTTAGAACTAAAACGTCAATCTATTCATGTTTCAGGTTGGCTACCTGCTGAAAGATACACAGACCTTCCAACATTGGGAGAAAAGGTTTATGTTTGTGGTGTAAATCCTTTTTTAAGTCGAACAGCTACTACTTTAATGAGACGTCGAAAATGTAAATTAATTGGGGCTCCTTTTCCAATCGGCCCTGATGGAACTCGTGCTTGGATTGAAAAAATTTGTTCAGTTTTTAATATTGAAACAAAGGGTTTAGAGCAAAGAGAACAACAAGTTTGGGAGAGTTTGAAAAATTATCTTAATTTAGTACGTGGAAAATCTGTTTTTTTTATGGGAGATAATCTTTTAGAAATATCATTAGCAAGATTTTTAATTCGATGTGGCATGATTGTTTATGAAATTGGTATTCCATATATGGATAAAAGATATCAAGCTGCAGAATTAAAACTTTTGCAAGAAACTTGCAAAAAAATGTGTATACCCATGCCTCGTATTGTGGAAAAACCTGATAATTATAATCAAATTCAACGTATGCGTGAATTACAACCTGATTTAGCTATTACAGGAATGGCCCATGCAAATCCACTCGAAGCAAGAGGTATTAATACAAAATGGTCTGTTGAATTTACTTTTGCTCAAATTCATGGATTTACAAATGCCAAAGATGTTCTTGAACTGATTACACGTCCTTTACGTCGTAATAATAATTTAGAAAATTTAGGTTGGACTAATTTAATTAAAATACAAAAAGGGTAAAAAAAATTGATTCATTAGTTGAAAAATTTTTCAACTAATGAATCAATTTTTTTTACAATTATGAAAATTTTTTACAATAATTTTTATTTTATTCTATTTTTATCCTACTTTTTTGAGGAAGGTTTTTTATTATGATAACAAGCATTCCCTTATTGCTTTCTGTGCTATGGGTTCCAATATTATCATGGATAAATTTTTCAAATACATTTTTTTTGTTTGGAATATATTATGGATTTCTGACTACTTTACCTATAGGTCCTTCTCAACTTTTATCTATAAGAGCTTTTCTTCTCGAAGGAAATGTTAGTGGTATAACAGCTGTTATTGGACTAATGACAGGACAATTTTTCATATTTTTATCAATTTTTTATTCACCGTTGTATATTATATTAATAAAACCTCATTTCTTAACTTTGTTGGTTTTACCATATACAATATTCTATTGGTATAAAATTAAAGATTTAATAGATTATCAATCTTTAAAACCTATAACATCTATTAAAGATATTCGAATTTTCAAAATTTTTTTTGATAGTCTTATATTTCAATTATTTAATCCTGTTGTTTTACCAAGTTCTGTTTTAGCGAGATTGCTAAATATTTTTCTTTTTCGTTATAGTCATAATTTAGTTTTTTTACTAAGTAGTTTTTTAGGTTGGTGTTTTGGTCAATTTTTATTTGTAATTTTGGGTAAATTCCTTTTATTTCGTATAGAATCTGATTCACCTATCCTTTATCTATTAGTTAAACGTATTATTTATCGAACTTTTAGTATTATTATATTAAGTTTTTCATTATTACAATTAGGTCGAGCTCCAGTACCTTTTATGACAAAAAAACTGGATGAGAATTTGCAATTTAATTTTTCAAAACCAGAGGAATCTTTTTTATTTACAAAAACTTGGCCAACTATTTTTTTTAATTATCGGAAATGGAATAGACCATTCAGATATATAGAAAATAGTCGATTTAGTAGTCAGAGTCCTATAAAAAAAGAAGTATCTCAATATTTTTTTAACATGTCTTTAAGTGATGGAAAACCAAGGCTATCTTTTACATATTTACCAAGTTTATATTTTTTTGAGAAAAATTTACAAAAATGTTCAATTAATTTGAAATTTTTCTCATCTAATGAGATTTTTCAAAAATGGATCAACAGTAAAGAAAATAAAAAACTAAAAATATACAAGGAATTGCAAAATCGACTTACATTATTAGATAATGGATTTCTTCTAAGAGAAATTGTTGAAAAAAAAAAACAATTATCTACTTTGGAAGGAAATATTTTTACAAAAATTTGTGATCCTTTGTTAATTAAACCATATGATAAAACAATGATAGTTTCAAAATCACCTTGGCTTTTAACAGAAAAATATTATAAACTAAAAAAAACGCAAAAAATAATCTATTTATCAAAAAACGATAATAAACTTAAAAATTGGATTTCTAATCAATGTCAAAATTTAGAAAATAAGTTTTTAATATTGCCTTGGGAACCTTTAAGTCAAGATGCTAAACGCATTTTAAGTTTATTTATTAATAAATCAAAAAAAACAAAAATTGATACAAATTTGAAACAAATAAATGTTTTTGATGAAAATACAACATCACTATTGAATAAACAAAACATTTCTTTAATTGAAAATACACGTAAAACAATAAATCGAAAATCAAATGTTAATTGGGAACTAATTTTAAATCTATATCCTCGACAAAAAATTTTATTTTTTAATTACTTACAAAAAGAAAAATGGAATACACTTCAAAGTTATTGTAAAAAATACTTTTTAGGTGATTTTACTCAAATAAAAAATATTATTTTTTTATTCAAAAAAATAATTAAAATTGATAATTTTTATCAATTTCAAGAAATACATAAAGAAATACCTAGATGGACTTCAAAATTGAAAAATGACAAATTTGATGTTATAGCTGTTGGAGTTACTGATATTCGTCAAAGAAAAGTCAAAAATTTAGGATATTTAATAAAAGGAAAAGATAAAAGAAGAAAAATTATAAGACGTTTTTCACAACAATCTGATTTTCGTCGAAAAATAGTAAAAGGCTCTATGCGTGCTCGACGACGTAAAACTTTAATATGGAAAATTTTTCAACTTAAAATAAAGTCTCCATTCTTTTTACGGATAATAGAAAAACCAACTTTAGTGAAAGAATCTTTCAGTGTCCAAAATATTTTCAAAATAAGACCTCAAAAGAAAAAAAAAAAAAAAGAATCATTGACTCAAAAAGCTTTATTTATAAAAAGAACAAAAGCAGATCGTTTCGCTATAGCAAATAGATGGGATTTTCCATTAGCTCAATGGGGAAGAAGTTGGCTATTACTCATTCAATCACATTTAAGAAAATATGTCATATTGCCTATTTTAATATTAGTAAAAAATATAGCTCGTTTATTATTATTTCAAAATCCTGAATGGAATCAAGATTGGTATGAGTGGAATAAAGAAATTCATATAAAATGTACATATGATGGCACTGAAGTTTCAGAAAAGGAATTACCAGAACAATGGCTTAGAGATGGTCTTCAAATAAAAATAATTTATCCTTTTTATTTAAAACCTTGGCATAATACTCAAAATAGAAATAATTTATCAAACATAAAAAAAGAAGAATTAGAGTTAAATATTAATCAAACAAATTTATTCAAAAATAAAGATTCTACTAAATTAGTTAAAAAAAAAAAGTTCAATTATTGTTATTTAACTGCGTGGGGTTTTCAAACTAATTTACCTTTTGGTAACATAAAAAAACAACCTTCTTTTTGGAAACCCATAAAAAATCAATTGAAAAAAAACATTTTTTCTAAACTAAATCTAATTTTCAAACATATTTCAATAAAAAAAAAATTATATAAACTGCCTGATTTGACTCCATTAGACAATTTTATGATTGAAGAAAATAACTATAATTCTAATTTAACTGATTTAAATTTAAAAAAAAATGTAGGAATTAATACATTAAATAATAATGAAAAATTATTCAAAGAAAACATAAAAAATCATAATTTTTTTGATTCTGAATATAAAACTTTAATATATAGAAAAAATTTAGAAAATTTAATAAAAAAAAAATATCGGTATATAGATAAACATTTGATTTTAAAAAAAAAAAAAACATTTAATTTCAATAAAAATTTAATAAATATAAAACACAAAAGTATTAAATTTTACAAAAAAAATGTTCAATTAATGCAAAAATTACCTCAAAGTTCATATATAAAATTAAAAAAAATTAAAATTATTTTGAAAATAAATAAAAAAAAATTAATTAAAAATATTAATCAATTTTTTGAACGATAGTCAAAATAGAAAAAACATTCAATTGTAAATAATAAAAAAAGATAAATTAAAGTTAATTTCAAACAAATAATGATATTAATTTCTCAAGCATATGTATTTCAAAAAGTATGGGAAATAAAAACAAAAAACAAGTCTTATTTAAAATGTTTATTGAAATTTTGGACATCCCATTTATCTATAAAAAAAAATTTTCAAAGTTTTTTAGCTAATCAAGAAATGATTGGTCCTTTGAAATTAGATAAATTGAAAGAAGAAAATTGGAAAGAATGGCTAAAATTTTTTAATAGATATAATTTTTCTTCTAAGGAATGGTCTAAAATAACACCTCAACAATGGAGAAAAAAAGTTAGTCAACATTGGAAAAAAGAAGAAAATAATAATAATAATCTAAATTTGAGTAAACAAAATAATAATATTTCTACGTTTATTAATACTTTTTTATTAGAACAAATAAAAAAACGTAACAAAATATTTAAAAAAAATTTTTTAATTTATAGTTGTTTTAATTTTACAAAAAATTCAATAATTCAAAAAATTTTGAATTTAAAACAAAAAAAAATATATAATAATATTATTATGAATAAAATACATAAATCTTATTTTATTAATAATAAAAAAGCAAAAAATTTATATTTTTTTTCTCAAATACCAAATATTTTTTTTAAATATAATTTGTTATTATGGCTTATTCCAGAATTTGTAGAAGATAAATTTCAATACCAAACTAAAAAAATTTCACTTCTAAAAAATTCTATTATGAAAGAAAATAAGAAAAAAATAATTAAAAATTCAAAATTATTTCGAAAAAGAGAAATGAATCAATCTATTCGTCAATGGAGATGGAAATCCAAAAGTTTAGAAAAAAAATTTAAAAAATTAGGAAATATGGCCTCTCTTATGACTTTTATGCAAAATAAAGAAAATAGTATTTCTCTATCTAGTAAAATGCGAGAAGATTTAGAATTATTTCATCTTTTTTTTCGTCGAAATAATAGTATAAATAAATTAACTATTAATTCAGAACATCGTTTATCACGATTATTAGATGATCAAATTTTTATGTATAAAATGGTAAATACTTTTTTAAATTTAAAATATAGATTTAAACAAATATCCAATTTAGAAAATCTTGATAATTTTTTACGAATAGAATTTTTTCAAAATAAAGAAAAAAGAAATTTCTTTTTTTTAAATTCGTCTAATATTGAAAATATTTTACTACCGAAACGTCGTAGAAATTTTAGAATTTTAAATTCTTTAACTTCAAAAGAAAATACACAACTTAATGAAAAAATTTTCAAAAAAAAGTTTTCTAAAAACAAAATTAAAAAAATTAAACGTTTTCTTTGGATTAGTTATAGATTTGAAGATTTAGCTTGTATGAATAGATTTTGGTTTAATACAATAAATGGTAGTAGAATTTCTATGCTTAGATTCCGAATGTATCCTTCTTTAGTAACTTAAAATTTTCAATATTAATCATTTTCGAACTGTATTCTTTTTTATTGTTAGAAAATAGAGTTTATATACTTTATTTTCTAACAAATTTTGTTACAAAAAATCAATTTAATTATTATATTAATTAGATTTTCATTTTTTTATCAGAAAGATAAAAAATTTAATTAAATATTTTTTTCTTTTACTCTTTTTTTATTTTAGGAGAATTTTTTATGTCAAAGAACTTATTTATGGATTTATCTACCATTTATGAAAAAAAAAAAGGATCTGTTGAATTTCAAATTTTTCATTTAACTAATCGCGTTATAAAATTAACTTATCATTTTCAAAAACATGGTAAAGATTATTCATCTCAAAGAGGTTTATGGAAAATTTTAGGAAAACGTAAACGCCTTTTAGCTTACTTATTTAAAACAAATTTTGTTAGTTATGAAATTTTAATCAATCAATTAGGGATTCGTGGATTAAAAAAAAATTAAAATCTAAAAAAAAAGAAATATAAGTTATATAAAAATAAAAATAAAAGGAGATTTACATATGATGATACTTACTAAAAACAAACCAATGATAGTAAGTATGGGTCCTCATCATCCATCAATGCATGGTGTTCTTCGACTTATTGTTACTTTAGATGGAGAAGATGTATTGAATTGTGAACCTGTATTAGGTTATTTACATAGAGGAATGGAAAAAATAGCTGAAAATAGAACAATTGTACAATATCTCCCTTATGTAACTCGATGGGATTATTTAGCTACAATGTTTACCGAAGCAATCACTGTAAACGCACCAGAAAAATTAACAAACATTCAAGTTCCTAAAAGAGCAAGTTATATACGAATTATTATGCTCGAGTTAAGTCGTATTGCGTCACATTTACTATGGCTTGGACCTTTTATGGCTGATATTGGCGCACAAACTCCTTTTTTTTATATTTTTAGAGAAAGAGAAATGGTTTATGATTTATTTGAATCTGCAACTGGGATGCGAATGATGCATAATTATTTTAGAATTGGAGGAGTTGCTGTCGATTTACCTTATGGTTGGATAGACAAATGTTTAGATTTTTGTGATTACTTTTTACCTAAAATAAATGAATATGAAAAACTTATTACAAATAATCCTATTTTTTTAAAACGAGTAGAAGGAATAGGTATTATTACTAGAGAAGAAGCTATTAACTGGGGATTATCAGGACCTATGTTACGAGCTTCTGGAGTTCAATGGGATCTTCGAAAAGTAGATCATTATGAATGTTATGATGAATTAGATTGGAAAATTCAATGGCAAAAAGAAGGAGATTCATTATCTCGTTATTTAGTACGAATTGGAGAAATGAGAGAATCTGTTAAAATAATACAACAAGCTTTAAAAGCAATTCCTGGAGGACCTTTTGAAAATTTAGAAGCACGTCGACTTAGTCAAGGAAAAAACTCAGAGTGGAATTTATTTGAATATCAATTTATTAGTAAAAAATCTTCTCCAACTATAAAATTACCAAAGCAAGAACATTATGTAAGAATAGAAGCACCAAAAGGAGAATTAGGTATTTTTTTAATTGGAGACGATAGTGTTTTTCCTTGGAGACTTAAAATTCGTTCACCTGGATTTATCAATTTACAAGTTCTTCCTAATTTAGTAAAAGGTATGAAATTAGCAGACATTATGACGATTCTAGGTAGTATAGATATAATTATGGGAGAGGTTGATCGTTAAAATGATTTCAAATACTAGTTTAAAAGACAATTTTTTATCTTTTTTTTTTTCAATAGGTTTTTCTAAAAATTTTTTAAATTTTTTATGGATTGTTTTTTCCATTTTACTTCTTATGTTAGGAGTTACTATTGGAGTGTTAGTACTTGTATGGCTTGAAAGAAAAATATCTGCCGCAATTCAACAACGAATTGGACCAGAATATGCTGGTCCTTTAGGAATTATTCAAGCTTTAGCTGATGGAATAAAACTTTTTTTTAAAGAAGATATTATTCCAACACAAGGAGATGCTTGGCTATTTAATATTGGACCTGTTTTAGTTCTTATACCAGTTTTTTTAAGTTATTTAGTAATTCCTTTTGAATCTAATATTATTTTAGCTAATTTTAGTATAGGTGTTTTTTTTTGGATTGCTGTTTCTAGTGTTGTTCCTCTTGGACTACTTATGGCTGGGTATGGATCAAATAACAAATATTCTTTTTTAGGTGGTTTACGAGCTGCTGCTCAATCTATTAGTTATGAAATTCCTTTAGCTTTAAGTGTTTTATCTATAGCTCTACGTGTGATTCGTTAAAATACTTAAAAATTTTTAGTAATAAAATTTTTAATTGTTTAATAAATAACTAAATAGTCATATGGGTGAGATTAAACAGCATTGAAGTTTGCAGTAAAAAAAATCAAGTCCCATCCTCTTTGTACAAGAGTGAAAGCTATCTATAATCAATCAAAAAATTATTTTTCCAGAAAAAAGAGTAGCAATCTAATTCTGATAGCGAAAAAAAAAAGATCAATAATATAAAAAAATTTATATATTGAATAGGCAAAAGTAGAAGGGAAGAAAACCTAAAATGCGTAAAAAATTAGTAAAAAAATATTAAATATATTAAAATGAGAATAAGGACTTAATATTTGTAGAGATTTTTAAGTAGTATTTCCTTTAAACCTCCATTAAAAGTATATTCCTATCTACTGCAAAAATGACTATTAGGAACGAAATAACATTTTTACAATTCTTTATTAAAAAAAACTTTTATTTCTGTATTTAAATAATAAATAATAGAAATTTTTTTAATGTAAAGTTAGTGCTAGCCAAAATTGTAAAAATTAAGATAGATTCATAAGCTTTTCTTTTTATAGCAAACGGAATCTCGTTGGTAAAAAAAACTATATATTTTTTTATATTTCAATAACCATTGAGGAGCCGTATGAAATGTAAATTTCATGTACGGTTTTGGAATAGAGATATAAACAGTAATGTTAATATCGACTATAATTCTCTAATAGTTTAAGTACAATTGATATAGTTGAAGCACAATCAAAATATGGTTTTTTAAGTTGGAATTTATGGCGTCAACCTATTGGTTTTCTTATTTTTTTTATTGCTTCTTTAGCAGAATGTGAAAGATTACCTTTTGATTTGCCAGAAGCAGAAGAAGAATTAGTTGCAGGTTATCAAACTGAATATTCAGGTATGAAATTTGCTTTTTTTTATTTAGCTTCTTATTTAAATTTATTAGTTTCTTCATTATTTGTTACAATTCTTTTTTTAGGAGGGTGGCATTTTTCCATTCCATTTTTTTTTAGTTTTAAATATTTTGAGTGGGATTTACTAAATAATGCGGTTAATTATGTCATAAATACAATAATCGGAATAGTTATTACATTAATTAAATCTTATTTATTTTTATTTATTTCAATAATGACAAGATGGACTTTACCTAGAATACGAATAGATCAACTATTAAATCTTGGTTGGAAATTTCTTTTACCTATTGCTTTAGGTAATTTATTATTAACAACCTCTTTTCAACTTTTTTTATTATAAAAAATAAACACTAATCTATTTGAAATTTATGAAGGAATGTTTTATATGTTTTCTATGATAAATGGTTTAAAAAATTATAGTCAACAAGCAATACAAGCTGCAAGATACATTGGTCAAGGATTTTTAGTTACTTTAGATCATATGAATCGTTTACCTACAACTATTCAGTATCCTTATGAAAAATTAGTACCTTCTGAACGATTTCGAGGTCGTATTCATTTTGAATTTGATAAATGCATTGCTTGCGAAGTTTGTGTACGTGTATGTCCAATAAATTTACCAGTTGTAGATTGGGAATTAAAAAAAACGATAAAAAAAAAACAATTAAAAAATTATAGTATTGATTTTGGAGTTTGTATTTTTTGTGGAAATTGTATTGAATATTGTCCTACAAATTGTTTATCTATGACTGAAGAATATGAACTTTCAACTTATAATCGTCATGAATTAAATTATGATCAAATTGCATTAGGACGTTTACCTATATCAATAATTGAAGATTGTACAATTGAAAGCATTTTTAATTTGGCTTCTTTACCGAAAGGAAAAATAGAAGCACACGGTATTTCCCGAACTATTACAAATTCTGTGAATTAATTGTTTTATTATTTTAGAATTAATTGTTTTATTATTTTAAATGTTTTTTGAACTATTCATTTATTCTTTTTTTTTAACAAATTTAATTCTTAAAAAACATTGGATTTTCTTATTGTGAATTACATGAAATTACCCGAATCAATTTATGAAACTGTTTTTATTTTTATAGAGTCAGGTCTTGTGTTAGGAAGTTTAGGTATAGTTTTGTTTACTAATATAGTTTATTCTGCTCTTTTTTTAGGTCTTGTTTTTTTTTGTATATCGCTATTATATATTTTATTAAATGCAGATTTTGTAGCTGCTGCACAAATTTTAATTTATGTAGGAGCCATTAATGTATTAATTGTTTTTGCTGTGATGTTAATAAACAAAAAACAATATTCAAATTTTTTTGTTCATTGGACAATCGGTGATGGAGTTACTTTAACTCTTTGTACAGGTCTTTTTTTCTTATTAAATAATTTTATTTCTAGTACATCATGGTCTAAAATTTTTTCACTGACAAAATCCAATTTTATAGTAAAAGAAGTTATTTTAATAAATACAGTTAGGCGTATTGGTTCAAAATTATTAACTGAATTTTTACTTCCATTTGAACTTATGTCTATAATTCTTTTAATTGCTTTAATAGGTGCTATTACTTTAGCTCGTCGTGAAAAGAATATTGACTTAGATGAAAATGATTTTTCAAATTTTTGATTATTATAGTGAATCAAATTTAAAAATTATTAATAAGTTCATTAAATGAAAAATTAAAAGGACATTTTTTATGCTTGAACATATACTTAATTTAGGTACTTTTTTATTTTGTATTGGGATTTTTGGATTAATTACAAGTCGAAATATGGTTAGAGCTTTAATGTGTCTTGAATTGATTTTTAATGCTGTTAATATTAATTTAGTTACTTTTTCAAATTTTTTAGATAATTCAGAAATCAAAGGTGAAATCTTTTCTATTTTTATTATATCAATTGCTGCTGCTGAAGCTACTATTGGATTAGCTATTGTTTTAGCTATTTACCGAAATAGAAAATCAACTCGTATTGATCAATTTAATTTGTTAAAATGGTAATATTTTTTATCTTTAAAAAATATTTAATATATAAATATAGAAAAAAAAAACCATTATGTTTATAAATTATTATATACATAGTAATTTATCTATATATATCTATATATCTATATATATATAATATATATATATATAGATATATAAATATATATAGATTGTGTATATATATGTTTTTTCTTTATTAAAAAAAGAAAATTATTATATACACATGTTTTATTTAATTTAAGGTTTTTTTTTCAATTAGGAGTTTTTTTAAATGGCACATGAAGTCAAAATTTATGATACATGTATTGGTTGTACTCAATGTGTAAGATCTTGTCCTACAGATGTATTAGAAATGATACCTTGGGATGGTTGTAAAGCTAATCAAATAGCCTCTGCTCCTCGAATAGAAGATTGTATTGGTTGTAAAAGATGTGAATCTTCTTGTCCTACAGATTTTCTCAGTGTACGAGTTTATTTAAAAAATGAAACTAATCGTAGTATGGGTATGTCTTATTAATTTCAATTATTGAAGAATAGTGAATCTAATAAAATTGTAAATACAAATACTTTTTTATATATTTTTATTAATAATATATTTTTTTAATAAGAACCTATTTTAAATTTATATAGGTTCTTATTAAATTTTTTTTTTATTATGAATCATTTTCCTTGGCTAACTATTATTGTTCTTTTTCCTATATCTGCAGGTTTAATAATTCCATTTTTACCGTCTACAGGAAATAAAATTATTCGATGGTATACTTTAGGTGTTTGTTTATTAGAATTTATTTTAATAACTTATATTTCTTGTTATCATTTTCAATATAATGATTATCTAATTCAATTAAAAGAGGATTATAATTGGATTAGTTTTATTCATTTTCATTGGAGATTAGGAGTAGATGGAATTTCGATAGCACTTATTTTATTAACAGGGTTTATAACTACTTTAGCTACTTTAGCAGCTTGGCCTGTAACAAGAAATCCACGATTATTTTATTTTTTGATGTTAGCAATGTATAGCGGACAAATCGGACTATTTGCTTCTCAAGATATTTTACTCTTTTTTTTTATGTGGGAATTAGAATTAGTTCCTATTTATTTACTTTTAGCAATGTGGGGTGGAAAACGACGTTTATATGCTGCTACAAAATTTATTTTGTATACGGCGGCAGGTTCTCTTTTTATTTTAATAGGAAGTCTAATTATGGCATTTTATAATTCTAATGAGTCGGTTTTTGATTTTCAACTTTTGATTAATAAAACATATCCTTTAGAATTAGAAATACCAATATATTTAAGTTTTTTAATAGCCTATGCTATTAAATTACCAATTATTCCTTTCCATACTTGGTTACCAGATACTCATGGAGAAGCACACTATAGTACATGTATGCTTTTAGCTGGAATCCTTTTGAAAATGGGAGCTTATGGATTAATTAGAATTAATATGGAATTACTTCCTAATGCACATTCTTTTTTTGCTCCATGGTTAGTTATATTGGGTGGAATTCAAATAGTTTATGCAGCTTTAACATCTTTAAGTCAACGTAATTTAAAAAGAAGAATAGCTTATTCTTCAGTATCACATATGGGATTTGTTCTTATAGGAATTGGATCAATTACAAATTTAGGTCTTAACGGTGCTATTTTGCAAATGATTTCGCATGGTTTAATTGGTGCTTCCCTTTTTTTCTTAGCAGGAATAAGTTACGATAGAACGCGTACTTTAGTTTTGGATCAAATGGGTGGCATAGGGGTTTTTATGCCCAAAATTTTTACTTTATTTAGTAGTTGTTCGATGGCATCTTTAGCTTTGCCAGGTATGAGTGGTTTTATAGCAGAATTCATGATTTTTTTAGGAGTAATTGATAATACCAATTATTCTTTTTTATTTAAAATAATAATTATAATAATTCAAGGAATTGGTATTATTTTGACTCCTATTTATTTATTATCAATGTTACGTCAAATGTTTTATGGATATAAAATTTCTAATACTTTAACACCATATCTTATAGACGCTGGACCACGAGAAATTTTTATTTTAGTTTGTTTATTTTTTCCAATTATAGGTATTGGAATTTATCCAAATTTTTTTTTATCTATTTGGAATAGTAAAGTAACTTTTGTTTTATCTAATAATTTTTTCCAAAATTTCTAAATTTTAGTGTTTTTTTTAGTTTGAAAAATTGAAGTTATCTTATTTTTAGTAAAACAAATAAAAAAAATAAAAGATGAAAAAAAAGTTAACTTAGTTTTTTCATTATTTCAAATAGTGGATTTTATAAAGTTATATAAATAGATTATTTATAAATTCACTATTTGAAATAATATATATAAATAAATATATCTATATTTGATATTAAACTAACCATCCGTAACTGTGTAAACCTTTTCCTAATAAATTAACTCCTAAATAACAAATCCAAACAATAAAAAATCCTAATGAAGCTATAATTGCTGGTTTTTTTCCTTGCCAACCTTTAATCATTCGAGTATGCAAATAAATAGCAAATATTAACCAAGTAATTAAAGCCCACGTTTCTTTAGGATCCCAATTCCAATATGATCCCCAGGCTTCATTAGCCCACACAGCTCCCGAAAGAATACCAATAGTTAAAAGAGGAAATCCTAAACTAATAATTCTATAACTCCAATTATCTAACTCTTTTATTAATTGCCATTTACGAAAATTAATAAAATAAAAAATTTTTTTTTGTTTATAAGAAAATATTTCATTTTCGATTGGCTGTAAAAACTTTTGAAAAATAAAAGAATTAAAAGAAAGATGAAAATAAGACATAAGTATTGGAAAATTTTTTTGTTTTGTTATTGTAATAATTAAAAGAGTTATTGCTAATAACGATCCGCATAAAAGAGTAGCATAACTTAACATCATCATAGTTACATGCATCATTAACCAATTAGATTGCAAAGCTGGTACTAAAAAAAGTGATTCTTTCATTTCTTTCGGAAGACTTAAAGTCGCAAATCCATGAGCTAACATTGCACTCGGTGCTGTTATTATACCTAACCATGTATTTTGACTTTTGTTTTCTAAAATCAAATGAATTAATGTAAAACCCCAAGAAAGAAACATAGAAGATTCATATAAATTACTTAAGGGAAAATGTCCTGAAGAAATCCAACGAATTAGTAAAAAACTTGTTATACAAAAACAAGCAAATTTCATACTGATTTTTCCTAAAATAGTTATTGTTTTAATATTTATATAAAGAAATTTTCCCCAATAAATAAAAGTACAAAAAAAAAGAAGAAAAAAAGATGTATGTGTTAAAATATGTTCTAAAGTTATAAATGTCATAATAAAAACTTTTAAATTTTTGAATTTAATTAAAAAAGAAATATATACTTATTCATTATAAATAAATAAAAAGATAAAAGATATGAAAAAATAAAGTTTATTATGAAAAAATTTATGCCGCTACTCGGATTCGAACCGAGATGCGTTAGCACTGCTTCCTAAGAGCAGCGTGTCTACCAGTTTCACCATAGCGGCTTATCTAAAAAAATTATAACAAAAACTATACTAATTAAAAAGAGTTAATATTCAAAATAGGTTGAAAAAATGAAAAAAAATTAAGTAAAATTAATTAAAAGATCTTACGAAATTTGTCATTATATTTTTGATATTAAAAAAGTTATAAATTCAAAAAGGAAAAGTGTATGTCAGAATATAATTATGACATACACTTTTTCTTTTTGAATTCTGTTAACAATTTATTTATTAAAATTTTTTTTCCATAATTGAATTTTATTAATAAAAAAAAGTGCAATAAATGAAATAATTAAAACAAAACTTGCAATAATGATAGCACTTTGATAATCATATTGTTCAAGTTTTTGAAAAAGAAGTACAGAAATTACTAAATCTTTCATTGGAATATTAGAAGCTATTAATACTATTGAACCATATTCCCCTAAAGCTCTAGAAAAACCTAATGCAGTTCCTGTTAATAACGACGGAGTTAATGGTGGAAATAGAATATGCCAAAAAGTTGTCCAAGGTGATGCACCTAAACACCATGCAGCTTCTTCTAAATCTTCTTCCATATTTTGTAAAACTGGTTGTATTGTACGTACTACAAAAGGTAAAGATACAAAAATCATTGCTAAAAGCACTCCTATAGGATTAAAAACAATTTTTATATTTAACCATGAACAAAAAGGTTTTATCCATCCTTTATCATTAAATACAGTCATTAAAGTTAATCCTCCAACTGACGTTGGAAGAGCAAAAGGAAGATCTACTGCAGCATCTAAAATTTTTTTTCCTGGAAATTCATATTTTACTAAAACCCAAGCAAGAATTAACCCAAAAATTGCATTAATTATTGTTGCTACTAAAGCGGTTAAAAAAGTAAAATTATAAACAGATAATACAACAGGTTGAATAGCTGTTTGTAGTAGAATATTCCAAGGTTGTTGCTTCGTTTTATATAACAAAAAAAAAGTAGGTAAAGCTAATATGAAAGTGCCATAATGCAATGCAAAAGTTAAGATTAATTCAAATTTATTCAAAAATCGAAGTTTTCCTTTAGTAATGAAAAGCATTATAAAAGGAGGAATAAAAAAAAGTGAAATCATTTTTTAATTACCGACAAAAAATGTAGTTAAACTTATTAACTTTCTTTATTTTTTTTTTCTAAAAACAAAAAAATTGACAAAATATATCTTTTTATTTTTAAATTTCATCTAATTTAGATGTTATGGATTTAGATGAATTTACTAATTTATCGTTTATTGTATAAAAAAAACTTTTTGAACGATTTGTTAAAATAGATTTAGCTAAAGAAAAAGCTTTCAAAGCGCTTTTATTAGCTTTTATTTTCCAAATAGCTTTACGAATTCGTGTTTTAGATTTAGATGTACGTTTTTTTGGAACTGCCATAATAAAAAATACCTTACCTTTTATTTATAAAAATTGTATGAAAAAACTTTGTTACTTTGTTTTTAATATATATATTTTTTTTTTAATGAAATTTTTTTTTATAATTAAATTTGGTTTCCATTTAAAAAAATAGAATCAACTATAAATCTAGTCGATTTTTGTCGATGTCCTAATTTACGTCGTGTTTTCTTTTTAGAAATCATTTTATAAATTGTTATTTTTTTTTCAAAACAAGAATGTAAAATTCTACCTTTAACTATTGCTCCTTTTAACCAAGGATGTCCTATTTTTATATTAGATTCTTGACGAATCATTAATACTCGATAAATTAGTATTTTTGTATTTTGTTCTAAATTATTCGGTGTTAATGAGACAAAATGACGAATATTATAAAATCTTCCAGGTTCTACTCGGAGTTGTTGGCCTCCGGTTTCTATTATTGCATATGTACTCATTATGTTATAAATTTTTTAGTTTTATTAATTTGTTTTAAATAAAATTTTAGTTAGGTTTTTTAAACTAGAATAGAACAAAATGTTATTTTTATCAATTTTTACTTTTTTTTATTTAAAATTGAGAAAAAAAAAAACATACATATCTTTTAGTTAAAAAAAAAAAAGATATATAATATTATATTACTTTATATTATAAATATTTTTTTCATTTTTTTATTATTTAAAAAGAAAAAATATGAGTTATTGTTCTATTTTTCTTTTTTTGAATTATAAACGAAAAATTATAAAAATATAAAGTTTTATTTTAATAAAAATGTTTTATGGAACTTATATTTCAGAATGTTTGGCTTGTACCTTTCTTTCCCTTCTTAGCTTCTATTTTGTTAGGATTAGGATTATTTTTTTTTCCAAGATCTATTAAAAAATTTCGTCGTATATGTTCTTTTCTTAGTATTACATTTTTGAGTATAGGCATGCTACTTTCATTTTATTTCTTTTGGCAACAAATAACAGGTAGTCCAATTCATAGATATTTATGGTCTTGGATTGTTTATAAAAATATTATTTTAGAAATAGGATATTTACTTGATCCACTTACTTCAATTATGTTAGTTTTGGTAACTACAGTAGCAGTTATGGTTATGATTTATAGTGATAATTATATGTTTTACGACGAAGGCTATATAAAATTTTTTTGTTATTTAAGTCTTTTTACTGCATCAATGTTAGGCTTAATTCTTAGTCCTAACTTATTACAAGTTTATGTTTTTTGGGAATTAGTAGGAATGTGTTCATATTTATTGATTGGTTTTTGGTTTACTAGACCAAGTGCAGCGAATGCTTGTCAAAAAGCTTTTGTTACAAATCGTATAGGTGATTTTGGATTATTATTAGGTATTTTGGGCTTTTATTGGATAACAGGTAGTTTTGATTTTCAACAATTATCAAAACGTTTTTTTGAATTACTAAATTCTAATCAAATTAATTTAATTTTTTCTACATGTTGTGCTTTATTTTTATTTTTAGGTCCAGTAGCTAAATCTGCCCAATTTCCATTACATATCTGGTTACCAGATGCGATGGAAGGACCTACACCAATTTCAGCTCTTATTCATGCTGCAACCATGGTTGCAGCAGGTATTTTTCTAGTTGCTAGAATGTTTCCTCTTTTTCAAATGTTACCGTTCGTTATGATTATAATTTCTTGGATAGGTGCTATTACAGCGTTATTAGGAGCTACTATTGCTTTAGCTCAAAAAGATCTGAAAAAAGGATTAGCTTACTCTACAATGTCACAATTAGGTTATATGATGTTAGCTTTAGGTATTGGATCATATAAAGCTGGTTTATTTCATCTGATTACA